CGCGAATTCGGGTAACGGCTACAAGGGAGAAATCGAAAGGAAACTGTATCCGACCAGGGATGGACGTAAACTCGTAAGCTACCGAGGGTAGGGATAATCGTCCAGGTCTTATTGTGAAAGAAAAAAGCCGCCCCGTCACAGCAGGCGGGTTGCTTCCTCTGCCGTCCCCGGGGAGCTCTTGGCGAGGAGACCTTAGGATAAGTTGCTAAAACAAACGGGAGGGGAAGATCGACCCGCTCCGTAGAATTCCGAAGAAAGACTGTTGGCAGCAGGTGGAGACATGGCCCCCTTCAAAAGGAAATGCGGGCAGGGTAGAGCTCGGCAGAGGGTTCGAGAATAGGGTAGGGTCCTGTCCTTAAGATTCAGATAAGAAAAGAGTTCCAAACCTTCATGCATACACCTCCGTACAAGTGCTGCGTACAAGTTCCGGCCAGGATGATTGGGAAAGATCAAGGCAATTTGAACCGCTCACATCACAGTAGTCGCGTAAAGGCCATAAGTCGGGGGCGGCCATAACATAAGGCTATTACTTTCACACCTCTCTCTCTCTATCTATAGATAGAGAGATCCGCTGCGTGAGCAACCCGACTGTGCGTTACATGTGCTCTACAGGCCGCACTCCATCTTTCTTCCCAACGAGCCCATTTTTTCTTTTGATTTGGAAGACGGGCGCTGCGTTCGGTTCGAAAGGCATGCTTTTCAGTATGTCTCCAGATCGGGCCCCAACTAGTTCGGCTAGCTAGTGAGCGGTTCTTTCGGGCGGGAAGCAGGCCGGGCCCTACGGGCGGGCATCTCCCGCACCGAAAGCAGCATTGTTCGCCACCACTCGAAAAGCAAAAGATTCGAGAGTCCAGGCTTAAAATATATGCATTGATAGTGGTCTAATGACAAGGGCCGACGAGGGAAGCTCGGGACGGAGCCGTATGATGCGGAAGTCTCACGTACGGTTCCCTGAGAAGGGAGTGGCTACCTACTGGAGCTTCGACCAACCACCACCGGGCAATTCCGCTTTGGGGCCACCCCTTACTCTACCATTATTATAGGGGTATGGGGTTCGAGACAAAGAAAGATCAAGGCAGCATATCAGTTTTTCCTTTATACTTTACTTGGATCTGTTTTTATGCTATTAGCTATTCTGTTGATTCTTTTCCAAACAGGAACCACCGATTTACAAATATTATTAACCACAGAATTTAGTGAGCGGCGCCAAATCTTTCTATGGATTGCTTTTTTCGCCTCTTTCGCCGTCAAAGTGCCTATGGTACCAGTTCATATTTGGTTACCCGAAGCTCATGTAGAGGCACCTACGGCAGGATCCGTCATCTTGGCAGGAATTCTTTTAAAATTGGGAACCTACGGGTTTTTAAGATTTTCAATACCCATGTTTCCCGAAGCGACACTTTGTTTCACTCCTTTCATTTATACTTTAAGCGCGATTGCTATAATATATACTTCCTTGACTACTTTAAGACAGATCGATCTTAAGAAGATCATTGCTTACTCCTCAGTAGCTCATATGAATCTGGTGACTATTGGTATGTTTAGTCTGAACATACAGGGAATTGGAGGTAGCATTTTACTGATGTTAAGTCATGGACTGGTTTCTTCAGCCCTTTTTCTATGTGTTGGTGTTCTATATGACCGACATAAGACTCGACTTGTTAGATATTATGGAGGTTTAGTGAGCACCATGCCGAATTTCTCTACCATTTTTTTCTTTTTTACTTTGGCCAATATGAGTTTACCTGGTACTAGCAGCTTTATTGGGGAATTTCTTATCTTAGTAGGAGCTTTCCAAAGAAATAGCTTAGTAGCCACATTAGCAGCGCTTGGGATGATTTTAGGCGCGGCCTATTCCCTTTGGCTATATAATCGTGTGGTTTCTGGGAATTTAAAACCCGATTTCCTCCATAAATTCTCCGATCTAAATGGCAGAGAAGTTTTCATATTTATCCCTTTTCTTGTTGGAGGGGCGACCGTCCGTTAAACTACCAAAGAAAAAAGGGTAAACCAATGTGATCATGACATTGTAGGTGCTTGCGAGGGGACGGATGCGACTTCCCTCAGTTGGTTTGGGTGGCATAGCCCGTTGCAGAAGTCCCCCTTTTTTTGATCCATTTCTTTAGTCTTTAGGGAGCCAATGACTTTACTAAACTAATAAAATAAGGCTCGCGCGGGAGCGCTCACCTTTTTTGGCGGAGCCGTATCTTGCTGGGTGGGACCGAGAGAAAGAAAGGACGGGGGGCAACCATGCATGGTACTTCTCGACCGTGTCTCCGAGGGACAGTTGAACGAGCGACTCATGAATGCTGCCGGGTCGGACGAGCCAATAACTCGAACGCGTTCGGTCTGTTTTTTGAGCAAGAATCACAGCGTTACCTTCACCATGATACGGACTCCAAGTTCTTATGGCAGAGCACGAGGAGATTTTTCATCAATATGATGGGAATGGAAAGCAGAAGCACAACTGGGGTCTTCGTGGTCCAAGATAATAAAACCATCAGTAAGAGTAACGTAAGCATGAGACTTTTTGGTAGTACCGGTGAACCAGATGGCCGCGGCGATGGAATCTGGGACGGAGGACTTGTAGTATCTCTCTAGATCTGGCAAAAGCGAAAGACCCCCTAACATAACATAATTCGAATGGACGCTGACCGCTGAGCCCACTCTGGCCTCGCAGGGCGGGCCCCTGTGGTTGCGAGCTGGAGCTGCCATAGCTTATGGCTAGAGCAATGGGAGGGGCCCCAGCAGAGAGAAAAGTAAGGATAACGAGCGCTCCGCCCGCCAAGCGGGCGGCAGGAGCAGCGGGCAAGTGCTTGGTAGGCCAACAGCCCAGTGAACCGGGCGGGGCACTCGACGAAAGGGGGGCACACTGAGCAAGTACGAGAAATTGGCCCCGCTCCGCTTTCTTAAAAGCAAGGACCACTACGGGAGGTAAAACCAAGGACCTATGGAAGTCGGGGCTCGTCCCCGGTCAATATTGGATCAAACAATAGGCGGCCGTGGCACTGACCTCTTTTTTTATTGATTCAATACAATAGGGGAAAAGATCATATAGTTTTCCCTACCAAGACAAACTCTCAACGGATCCTCCGCGCGCTGGGCATACCTCTTCCGTGCGTCTTTCTCGTGGCGGGAACAGAACAACAGGGAAAGACCCGGTCGACCTGCCCAGGGCTCGAGGGCGAGCTTTCTTTATTGTTGAGAGAATGGGGAGTGACTCGAAAGGCTTCCGTCTCCGTTCTTGGTTTGGGGGCTTTCGGTTCGGGCCCCTCTCGATCTTATTCGTAGTTGGGAAGGGGGAAGGAGTCTAAATCAATGGACATTAATGAACCATCATTGATGGACGTTGCACATGACACGATCAATTCGACTCAAGGTCCGGCGCTAATAGAAGTTGCTTACTCTCCTAGTAGCGAAGGAAAAGGGCAGGGCTTTTTTCGTAGTAATAGTGGGCGGGTCTCATGAGATCTATGCCGGCCGTCGGAATCAAACGAAGGTCGAAGGACCATTCGATTCATTAAGGGGCATAGATCTAGGCCTATTTGTTCGGTCAATCACCAAAGGCGGGGGGGAACCACTATGGACGAGACCCCCCCGGCCTCGATTCTTTTGCATAGTCCGGGGGCCGGCCGCAGCAGAGCAGCGGGGCATAGCGGCGCCCTCGCCTGGCGCCATTCCCGGACCTAGCAGCAGACGGGCGGACCGTGCCTGAATTCAGACCGGACCAGACTCTTCTTTGTTTGAGCTGCTCCCACGCACGCAGACCGGAAGATCTCACTTGTCCTGGACTGGACAAGTACGTAGAGATCTTCGTGGGACCGTGGAGGGAGTCTCAATCGATCTTTTCTAGGATTCCTTATCACGCCACACATGGGGATCTTTCCATTGATAGATAAGAGGGCTCCCCCCTTGAACAGACTCTAAAAGCTTAGGTTACTACCTGCCTATACGGAAGAGGTGTACTTCGCCCCTTACCGTTCTCGCTCAGTGTTTGCAACAGCTGGGAAGGCAGTCGTAGAAGCGAAGCCTATCGCCACGCCGACCATCAAATACGAGATTGGGCCTCTTCTCAAAGATTTGATGGAACGGCCCAGCCCAAAAAAGGAAGGTTATAGTACGCGATGCGTTCCATTTGTATGAATCGCGAACATACCACGCACGACCGGACGTAGAGCCACTAAGAGCTGGCAGATCGGGCCGGGCGCAGGTGCCAGATCCGAAAAGTCTAGTCTCGATCAGCCTAGTGCACCAACCACGTGGTACGACGGGCACTCAAAGACCTGGCGAATGATGTGATGGCCCACCCCACCCAAGAGCGCTTATGTCATAGGGGCGCTCATGGCTGGAAACAATCCTTATGGTTTTGATATCCGGTAGGAATAATAAGAATCAAAAGTCCAGGTTGGTTGGTGAGCCTAGTGATAGGAGACTATCTAGCTTGGTTCGGAGAGCACTTGTTGGGTGAAATATTTTTTTGTTGCTAAATGTTACGGCCTAAATGCTGAACTATTGACCCTACTTGTTCGGATGGGTGTTCACCCCAAAGTGTTCCCGGACCGCATGCATACATCCGTAAGTAACTTAGTGCAACATGGAAAATTTCATTGAGAGGAATCAGCAAAGAAAAGAAAAACGGGTCAACATCAACATGTGTATTTGAGAGATTGTCCTCGGGCTGAGGAGTGTCCACATGAGTTCGTTGAGGTGTCTACACAGGCCTTGGGTCTTCTTTTATATTCTGTCGAGAGTTCGGATTGCTCCACCTAAGTAGAACGAAAAGAAGGAATAGTAAATTGAAAGGGGGAGCCAGTCGCTTCCGGTAGCTTGCTTACTCTCCTAGTTAGAAGAAGGCTCTTTGGCAGATTCTTTAGATATGGATAGAGTCCCCTAACCTTGATATGATATTAGTAAAGCGCTAGCATCCCATTAACTCAGCGATCTTCCATCGCTTCGTTCTTCTCTTTTAGCGATGGAAGGGGCAGTGCATTCGGCTGCTCTTTCTCTCTTCTATCCTTGTGGACGAGGGGCCCTAAAGCTAGCTAGAACAAGAGCGCGAAGGGCCTCTAAGCTATACTTTCTTTATTCTTTGGAAAGAATGAATAACTACCCCAAAAAGCTATAGCAATAGAGCAGATGGACCAAATGAGCTAGAGAAAAAGGCATGTTGAAAGAGTGCCAGAAGCAAAACGAAAATCTTTCGTTGAAAGTTTGAACGAATGTATGTTGATGGGCTTGGAGTTCCCTATCTCTGAAGACAAGGAGAGGTATGGGGATTTTGTATATAGAGAAGAGAGGACCTACCTAGGGTAGGTGCCCGAACACGATTTCTATCTTTCTACCGGGGCCCTCTCTTTTGGAATTTCATTCAAAGAACCAAGAACTGATGGCATCAACATGACATTACTACTTTTTCCTTGGTTGATCGGATCCCCCAAGCGTGTAGTAGAAGAAAGAATATCTCTTATAGGTTTAGGACTGACATTCCTTTCCTTAATGGGCTGGTAGTTGAGTAAGTTGAGTGCATCGAAGTGCCTTGGAAGTGCTATCATAGACAGAGCCCCCATTGTGCGCTATCCTAAGGAGGAGAGCTGCTACCTATTATCCTATGCATTGCTGCTTCCGCTGTGTAGAAGATATTGTCTGAAGTGAAGCGGGTGCTAGGTGGCAACCCCGGATATCCCGACATTAAGAGGTTGGTAGTGGGCGGGCCTAAAGGCAAGAGCATGGTCCAGCCATTGATCATGGGTCAACGACGGAAGAAAGAAGTCAAATAGGTTGTTCCTCCGTGTCCTACTAATTGTGTAAGAGACTAGTTCGCTCTTCCCGCCTAAACTAAAGGCATAAGGAAAGGCAACAAGAAATGCATAAATAGGGGCATTCCTCTTCTAGTCTAGTAGCTCGGTATCCAGATGAGTATATGTACAAGAATAGCTCTCCCCCTGGTTGAGGGTTCCAAACCTTCGTTGCCTCTTAGTTTGATTAAGGGTTCTTTATCTTTGCCTTTGGGCTAGTGTGAAATGAAATCCTGATGCCAGCTGAGCTAGAATCATTCTTCAACCTTCGTCCAGGCGCCTAACTCGAGCTCGAGTGATTCCTCTTCTATTAGCTTAGCTAGTACAAGATCAGGTGATGCGGCAGATAGACGTATAGGATGAGTACGCAAGTCTGGACTTCCTTCCTAATCATAGGCATCAGACGATCCAGACGTTATATCTCTTTCGTCTTCATCGTCTGTATGGTCTGATATGTATGAGAAAATGGAGTTCTTGAGCTTCTGCTATTAGCTATAGTCTCATCCATTACGGCGTATAGGACTGGGTTCGCTTGGCTTTTTCGTCCTTTATTGAGGAATTCTTAAACCTTTCTTTGCCTTCCCGCCGGGAGTTTGTTTGTTAACGGGAATAAGCCTCATACCTTAAGGTCGCTCCTAGCTCAACAAGTGAGTTTGCTTCCGAGCCTAGTAGCTAAGTAGCTAGTAGTAAGCTATGAAAGCCATGGTAGCAGTTCTTGGCTGTTGAGTTTAGGCAGCTAGTGCTATGGAACACGAATCGCTTGGTTTAATCAATAGTATAAGGAAGATGGCATAAAATGTGCTGTTGTCGCATGAATAGGAATAGGTTGTTCAAGAAGTGGTTGCATATATAAGAAGGGCTTGTGCACATGAAGAAGAAAAGGAAAAGGAGCTATTGGAGAAAGAGTTGTAGGGGAGGAGACCCGGCAACAAAGTCCCCGGCAAAAGTCAAGGCCTACCCTGGCGATAAAGAAGAAAGATCAGGCTCAAGGCCCATCTCTTTAATATAGGTAAACCCAAGCCAAGAGAGAAAGGATTCGCCATCCGCTCTTAGGTCTTCGTTGATCACTTCTGCTTAATTAAAGGACTTCTCTTTCTCGCTTTCTAGGTTTCGGAATAGAATAGGCAGTTCTTGTGAACGACTCCGATGCTATTGTATTGCTATTGTTGAAGAAGAAGACGTTGGAGGAATAAGCGATGCTGCTAAGATCCCCAGTCGATTTAGCTCTTTTCGGAAGGGAAGAAAGTTCCATCACTTCTGGGATTAAGGAAAGTAACCCGAAGGTAGTAGGTTACAGAATCCGATTTGTGGCATCTTTCCTTGGTAGATTTGTTAGAGAAGGACTTCTTTCATAAAATGTTAATAATAGGGCAACTCCATTCCATAGGGAGGGAGGCATGGAATTGGATGCTTCCCCCTTTCAGTGCAGGAAGGACTGCTTGGTGAAATGACGTACTTAGGATTCCCTCACTGTCAAGCAAGGGAGTGACGGAACGACACGTAGTTAGTAGATGGGGAGCACACCCCTCGGGGAGGGGTGGGCTCTCTCTTGCTACCCTAGTCTTGCTAGCTTCCAGTTCTTCTATCGTGCGTGGGATTCCTTTGCATGCTCCCGAGGCAGGAAAGAGAAGAGATTGATTAGCATCTTTGCAGTGTCGCCGGGGACTATATTATGACTTGGTATAGAGCTTTGAATACTGAGAATTAGTAGTCATGACATGGAGAAAAAGAAGCACCTTGCGCTACGATTGACAGAACGTCCCTTACGCTTGAATGGAGTTGGCATAAAACTGAGGCTAGGAAGTAAGCCGGATGCGGCAGTAGCAGCAGATGAGAGTGCGGGATCTAGTGACAGCATTCCTTCCAAAATGGATACCGTTATAGGTTTTTATTCCTTCCGGTTGAAAAGATATGTCTTGAGCACAGCAAGACTCGAATAAAGTGTTAGAGATTTCCCCCCTTTCACATGAGAGTTTGCTTAGCGGGGGCTCTGGTTCTTCGAACCGCATATCGTTCTAGGTTTATAGCAATCGGTAGAGCTGCATGCTGAGCATCTTCCCAAGAGAGCGAATAAGCCACGTTGTTCGGGTGGGTGATTTTTCTCTGTGCATCTTTGGTTGTAAAAAAAATATATAAAGAGCAATGGTCAGTTCTCGACCCAATCGAGCGTTTGACACGCAATACTCACCAAAGATAGCGGAGGGCCTCCGTGCCCTTTCTTTTTAGGTTAGAAAGGCACTCTTTCTATCTTTACCCCTGCTCTCCGACAAAGGGGAACTTTCTGGCCGTTCGTTTTCTCGGCCAAATGACCTGGGACCTCGATCCAAGCCCTCAGTCTCAAAAACTTCAGCATGGATGGATAGATGCCATACGGCCGTTAGCGATTAAGTATTTCGTATATAGAGCAGGACTGTGACCCCCTCTCAACCCAATCCCTTACTTGACCCTCAATACTCACTATCGAGTTGTAACCAAAGTAGATCAAGAGAAGGGACGATGCCCAGACAGATTTGACCCAATGTCAAACAGGCCAAAGGCCCAGAATGAGACGAGTCAGGGATCCAGAATGACTTCATTGACTGATCACCGAGCAAGAAAGACGCTTTACGCAGCATTTCGGGTCGGAAAACTCTATAAGCGTGTCATCAAGTTAGGTTAGGCCAACCTCGGAACGTCATGTGGTAACCTTTCTAATCTAACACCACAGGCGATAGCCAGGGATCATCCTCTCAATAGGACAGAAAGAAGGAAGATTCCTAGGAGTCACGGTTTCTGAAAGCATCCTTTACTTTGTTGTTCACAGTAGCAGCTTGCCAAGTGGGAGAATGAGGACCGTCGGATCGAGGGCATGAAGGCTATAACATAGAGTTGGAGGCCTCATTTCTGGGACATCCAGAAAAGCCATCCCATTCAAGATGCCCCTACTTATACCCCTGCTCCCTTCTCTCCTTGATGGATCAATTGAACAACTTTACTTCTTTCTAAAAAATTCCGAACCGCATTAAAGTGAAGCGAACGACTTGATCGCGAACTTGAGTCTTTCTTTGTTCGACTGACCGACTCGAATCGATTCGGCTTCGTTCCGGGTAGTGTTTAGTCATAAGCCTTTCTCTTTTGGTCTTCACTTGTCTGCTTTCGTTCCACTCCTTTCCAACTCATTTCCGGTTCAACAATTTAAACACCGCGCCCCTTCTCAACGTCGCGGGCGGCAGATGGGTCTAGAGAACCGAACTGTCTCACGATTTCCTTACGGTTAGCTAGACTTCTCCTGAGAAATTTACGTATCACTTGAGTCAAATATCGTACGAAACCTTAAGAAATGGTGATCTACTAGTTGATTCAAGGAATGGAAACGTTCGTCTTTCGAAGATTTTTGCACTTATCTCACCTTGAAATAAAGGAAGGTGGGCTGGAAATCCTAAAAAAACCAAACGCACGCCTACTCTCTTATTTAGAACCGGCAAGGCGCTTTGCTCGGTCGGAGATAGAAGGCTACCTCCTTCCTTAGTGCACTTTCAGATGGGAAAGGTATTCATGCTTAACACATTAGTCAAGAAAGAGATTCTCAATCTCAATCTCGTAACCTGCCTGCCGACCCGAAATTCGTCAACTCGAAATAGCGTATAGAAATAGAAAAGCCACGCCCAAAACTCCCATGTCTTTCTTGGTTTGACCAAGTGAATTTCCGACAAGTCTTTCTTCATTTTTAGAGCAAGAAGCGGAACTACAAGAAATGGAAAATTATACTATGGAACCCATTCTCTCACTAACCCAGCTAATAAAGAATTTAGCTAACATTGTGAGCGGACAAACAGACACTCCTGCTCAGCAGCAGGCCCTTTTTTCCGCAAAAACGGCTGTTGATACGATGACACAAACTCTATTAAATAAACACAATTTCCCCCTATCCCCTAATTGGAACATAAACGAATTGACAGCACAGGTTATTGAAGAGGAAAATCTCAATAACCTTCATTTCTTAATCGATACAGTGCAAGATCTTGCGACTTATGGCGCGACGAGTGAATTCTTCATTAGCACCATCCGCCTTTTAGAACAAGGTGGGGCTTGGGGTTAGGTAGGTTAGTTGGTTAGTGAAATATGGGTTGTAGTTTGAGTCTTCTTTTTTCTTTTTTTCATAAATAAGCCCCGCTGCCTAAGGGGCCCCTCTCTGATAAGGAAGGAAACGAAAGAATCTCAATTTGATGACAAATCTGGTCCGATGGCTGTTCTCCACTAACCACAAGGATATAGGGACTCTATATTTCATCTTCGGTGCCATTGCTGGAGTGATGGGCACATGCTTCTCAGTACTGATTCGTATGGAATTAGCACGACCCGGCGATCAAATTCTTGGTGGGAATCATCAACTTTATAATGTGTTAATAACAGCTCACGCTTTTTTAATGATCTTTTTTATGGTTATGCCGGCGATGATAGGTGGATCTGGTAATTGGTCTGTTCCGATTCTGATAGGTGCGCCTGACATGGCATTTCCACGATTAAATAATATTTCATTCTGGTTGTTGCCACCAAGTCTCTTGCTCCTATTAAGCTCAGCCTTAGTAGAAGTGGGTAGCGGCACTGGGTGGACGGTCTATCCGCCCTTAAGTGGTATTACCAGCCATTCTGGGGGAGCAGTTGATTTAGCCATTTTTAGTCTTCATCTATCTGGTGTTTCATCCATTTTAGGTTCTATCAATTTTATAACAACTATCTTCAACATGCGTGGACCTGGAATGACTATGCATAGATTACCCTTATTTGTGTGGTCCGTTCTAGTGACAGCTTTTATAGGATACGTACTACCTTATAAATTCACTTATTTCACACAATTCTTCTGGTCATGCCTTTTCCTCTTGACTTTATGTATAGCTAATAACCTCGTTCCTTTTCCATTTGAAATGAAATTGGCGTCTTTGGTCCTAACTAATAGGAAATTACGCCACTTCATTTTGATTATGAAATTGGGACTCGGGTTATTTATTTTCGGGCGACTTCTTATTACGGTGCAGACAAATTGGAATTACTTGATAAATCAAGTAACTATGTTTGGTGTTTTACCCAACCCTCTTCCATCCTCATCTACGGGTGTTGGCCCAGCCAGTCCGGCACCGTCCTCATGGAATTCGACCGATATAAGGGACCTATGGCAATCTGGGTCGAATTCAAGGGGCAGCGCGTCGGTGAATCGGCCGCAACATGGACCTATCCCTCCATCTCCTCTTGTTTACGAGGGTGTAGTAGCTGCTCAGCCTACCCTACGAGCGGTCAACTTTCCCTATGAACTGGATCAAGTCATAGGGGGGGATTCCGTTCGATCGATCCAACGGCGCCTTTTGTCCAATAAAGCCTTTCCGGCTTACGAGGTCATAGAGATGGCATGTATGGAAGCGCAAGACCTCTTCGAGGTCAAGGCTGAGATCATACAACTGATGGCCGGGATGGATCCAACGGGGGATTGGGCGGCAAGGGGAGCTCGGGCTCTAGATAATCCACGTCGCCCTACTGGAGAAGAGTCCCTCGAAAACCTAAGTTCCCTATTGGACGATCTTCAAAAGGACGGCGTCCGGTCAGCTACATATAGCAAATTAAAAGGGAAGGTTTTCCTGGGGAGAGCTCAGGATGAACACTCTTCCGCCTAGTGTAAAACCTGAATTACTCCAATCTCTTTTAGAAAAAGGTGGGTTAACTAACGAAAGAAAAATGGAACTCGATGCATTCTTAAGAGAAAGTGCTTTGCCTTACTTATGATGCAAGAAAGATGGAAAAAACGGATTCTAGTGGGGTCCCCCAGGTATCCAATAGTTCCGCTTCGGAGGCGTCCACTGAGGTCCTTAATCGGCTGACTTCTTCTTCTCCAAAAGTGACGAATTTCTCAATATTTCTCATTTCTTTCAAGATAGAATGGAAGAAATAGGGGCTGACTTGCCCTGCAGCTGGTCTATCGAAGAATTTACCCGAATGGTGATTGGGGAAGAGGAGGTGCTAGACCCCTCTTATCTAGCTGATGTCTACTCTAACCTTTTAGAGTGTGGATTTCATAGTGCGTATTGGGAGCTAGCTTTCGATTATCTAAATTTACTGTACGGCTTCATCCCACAAGCCATGGCTTGGGGTTGGCCATAGGTAGGACCCGGGTGGGTGTAGGACTCAATAAATTCGACTTCTATTTGAACGTATTCTTTCTACCGTTTGTTTGCCCTAATGATATGCATTAGTACGCTCTCTAAGTGAGGAGACAGGAGCTCTAGCTTAGAGACGGTTCTTAGGCCAGACAGAGGTCTAGGAGGAGCTCAGAGAGAGGGCTTTCTTTAACTTATTATGGGGGGGGAAACGTGTGGTATTATTGGACTGAAAATCCCCTGAAGCGGTTAAGGGGCAGCTGACCGAAAGGAAAGCGGGTAGGCGCAAGCAAGGCATGCTATTAAATTTATTACCGACACACCTCTGTGCGCCCTGGCCGGGCTGACAGGTTTTTCATTTTTTTGGAAATGGCGCCATAAAGGAAGGGAGAGAGAGATCTCGTTAGTCTTGGTATGATTGCCGTGGGTTGTCGTCGGCCCGACGGACTTTGGGAGAAGAACCCCTTCTTCCCCCGGATGTAGGCTTTCTAAAAAAGAGATGAAGCTGAACCGGGTTACCAAGTTGTGATTCTTAGGTTAGAAGCTTCAGTAAGGGAATCCCGAAGCGCGGGCTCGAATCCCGCTCATGACAAAAGAGAGTGCTGAACTCTCTTAAGAAGAGAGTCTCTATTTATTCAATTAACACAAACTAGTTTAAAAAAAAGAAGGAATCTCTTTCTCTTCAAGTGAGTCAAGGATCTTAGCCAACGGTGACCGGCTCAATGAGCACTTTTGATGTCCAATTGAAAATCTTTAGGATTGATCTTCTTTCTTTTTCTTTCCGGACTGTAACTAGCCCAGCGGCGCCCTCCTAAGTCCTTTTGTGCTTTCGCAAATCCTATAGCCGCTTCCTCGTGATTGCACGATATAGCTCAAAGTTGATTCAAATGAAGGAAAATCACCACTCCGACGCGGAATTCTTCTAAAGTGTTAACTTTGTCAACAAAGAAAGGAACTCGAGGCCGCGAAAGACTTATTGTTCAATGGAATGAAAAGCCAATCCATATAGGTGTGATTTCTACTCATTGACTTTCCCTTCTAACAGGACAGAGAAAGATGATCAAAGTGCGTTTCATATAGCTGGAAAATGGCATTCATTGATTTTCACTCGATAGAGGTCAATCCAAATGAAAAAAGTCCATCTCATATAGCTGCGAAATGATCAGGTGGAGGCGGTTGAGATTTCATACACCTTATTTGAAGTAGGAGGGTCAGTTCACCCAGCTCTTGTTCTTGATGTGGCTCTTTCGGAAGTTGCGGAAGATAGTATAGATGCTCCTGTTCTTTCTTCGGCAGTTGTTGATGCGCTTTACTTATTTATGAGTATCCCGGTGCTTGTTCAAGCTATGGATCTTATATAGAGAAGGAGTGTGAAAGCTAGCTCTTGAAAGAGAATCCCTTGCCGCTTCACTTCCTTTTAGTGCAATTCCCGTTTCTTAATTCCCCTTCCTTTATTTAAGCCTTCCCACACTCTTAGCTCTTGAGCTTTCTTCCCTCCAATACTGGCTTAACCTTTGAATTGACTTACTGGATTTCCCCTTTTTAGTTACATAAACCTTAGGCAAAGAAAAGAGCTGACGACTGACTGCACCACCTCTGTCCCATAACGCATCTCTCCTTGTTGCCAACTCTAGTCAGTCAGCAAGTTTCAATGACCCTTACCAGTTAGCAAGTTTCCATTTTCCTTCTCACTCTATATATAGCTTGTCTGTCCCATCCAACGAATAAGACTGTTGGTCTCGAGCGAGGATAATTGGATTCTGTCTCGGCATAAGTGATTAGACTGCACTGCGCATTAAGAAAGTCTTCTTAGCTTCTCTTCTTGAGTGATCTTCCTGCCGATCCGCGCTAGTAGCCTCTCAGCCGTGCCTTGGCATCTTTTCATCTTGAACCACTCGGGTCGGGCATTCCTTCAACAAGTCAAGGAAGAACAGACTGGAGACTCTTCCCATGAAACGGGGGACTGACTTGGCTTTCGGAATCTTTTCTTTCTGCTTGACGCACATACTCATCTAAAAGTCAAAGCTTAGCTATCTCGCCCCTCCTCTCTTTAATTAACAGTCTCGCCTCCTCTACTGTTAAGTAGAGCGGGCTCTCGCCTCTTTCCTTTCTCGATTTAACATTCGAGTTGAACCTGACTTAGCTTTTCTTTCGGAATCTATACTCTTCGAGAAAAAAAAAACTATAAGTCTCTCGCCTCTTCGCCCTCATCCCTTTCCTCTCCTTAACGCCTGAAATCTATCCGCATCCTTTAAGAGAGTCTTGGTTCAGTTCGTTCTTCGCTTGGTGCCATCTCAGCGCTCTTTAGCCGGACTCGAGATCCCTTAACAAAGACCCTTCTATGGTATGCTTTCATGGGGGCACCGTTCGAACCCCCGCTCTTATACCCCAACTCCCACCCTAGACCTACTAGCATCCCAGACCTAGACGCTCCCTTCCTTATTCGGACAAGAGTAAGGGCGGATCCTGGGACCCGTTGTCCCCTTTACTTAGTAGGGTGGATTGACCGAGCTTCATGCCCGCTGCCCGAACTGACTGATAGGAAGAGCATGACGGTTCTTGAAAAAGAGGCGATACCCGAATTCAATGAGTTAATGATTTTCTTACATGAGGATCCCACCGCCCTAAAGGCTTCAGTCCTATTTGACGAGTGAATTAATAGGTACCTTTCTTAGACTCCAACTCCCAGCATACCTACTAGCTGCTCGCTCCCTTATTCAGCAGATTTCTTACACGCAAAAAGAGCAGGATCAAATCGAAAGTCTTCAGTGCAATTTGAGGAGTGTAGGCGCTTAAGACCCTCTTTTGAAGAATTCTCTGCTGCTCCCACCCAAGCGCAAAAGAAGGAAATCTAGCTCCAGAGGGAGTTGCGTAAGTAGTGATCGAGATCGCCCATGTGACTTCTGGAGTAAGCGCGGGCAAGATATCAGAACCAAGGGGCCTCCCACGATGAGATCGGGAGAAGGTCTATCTTCTCGTATGAGGTTGGTTTTCCACTTTCCTGTCCTGACTCAGAGCTATAGTCTGATGCAGCTACTCGTGCACACATCCTACCGGAGATAGGGCATAGGGAGTTAGCCTACTTCTGAATGTCTTAATAAGTCCAAAGTTTTGCTTAAGACATTCAGATGGGGGGCCCATTATACTTGAATTTGGCTGCGTCTACCCGCATTTTGAAAGGGAAGATCTTTACAAAGCATACATACCTTGCTTCAAACAGGGCGCGAGAGGTCATGAAGAGCATAAAGACCTTGGCTGTCTTGCACCCTAGCTCTCAATTGCAGAAGGGGAGGAGACTACTGGATTCTTCCTAATAGTTGCTGATAATTCGCGGAATCTAAAGAGCGCAGTGACGACCTAGGATCGCCCCCTGGTTGAGCTTGGAGACGGAAAATGGCAGAAGTGAGTGTTGAAGTGAAATTCTTATTTGTTAGTGAGACCTTCTAAAATGACCGCTAAGAATAGAGAGCAAAAGCATGCATCTAAGAGCGGATCGTTCCCTTACCTCGGGGTGCTTTACTCACGCTTACGCGAGCCAATCTTTCTTATTTCCTCACTGACATGAGCCAACCTAAGGGTTCCCGAAGACCATTAAGGCTTTCACGGGGAAGTCTTAACCTAGTTGATACCTGAATTCAATGAGAAAATGCGCCTTTTACATCAAAACAAAAAAAGATATTTTCGGATTATGCTCTTAGTCTTCAGTTAATGGGGTAGTAAGTCCGTCTTGAATCTTTAAGTTAAGAATTGACCGCTATTCATATAGATTTCCTATTTGTACTCACCTTCTTAGTTATGTTATTTCAGCAGCTTTTTGCGGAAGGAGGAAGATCAGATCAACCTTTACTATCTAATTGAGTTCTTATGGGGTTCCTCCCAATAGAATGAATGACGGAAAGGAACTGGCTCGCGTATAATCGCTGGTACTATGGTACCGCTTTGTGCTGGGATATATAAATAGACAGCTTCTTTGAGACCAAGGTCCTAGTCTTGAATTGGAAGATCACCCGGAAGGATGTAAATCTGACTAGCTTTGGTCTTCTTTGGAGGGTCTATGACCTGATTGGTAGCTTGGAACTGTCCTCCAGTATAGGAATACTAAAAGGGGAATGAAAAAAAGAAGAAAGAAAACTCGACAAGAAGCGAAGAAAGTTCACAAGAGAGAACAGAAAGAATGGTTGGGGGTGCTCTTTATACTAAGAAAGCCGCTTTTTATGCCCAAAAGAAGGACGCCGGTAATGGTGATGGCGGTGAACACGAAAAGCAGGAGTGGCCGAAAGCGAAAGAGAAGCGAAGCTGAAAGCAGAAGAGAAGAAGAATATTATGCCCACTTTCTTTTAGTAGTAAGGGAACTCCCCTTTCGATTTGAACTGAATTCCAGGGTTTCTTTTCCCACTGAGCTACTCTAGTTGAACTTTATTTCCCTACTGAACTTGCTATCTATATCTATATTAGGCTCGTGAGCAACTTTATTATTTCATACTACCTGCGAGAAAGCGCTTTGCTACTGGTGAGCTACCTATAAACTTTCTCCATCTTGGTCGAGAAGTAAACTAACCTTACCTGTCTTAGAACTGAGACTGAGCTTACTGCGACTGCTGGTGCATTTAGGACAACTCGTTTACTGAGCACAACCCACAACGGTAGCTCGGGACAGTTAAGACAAGACGGTTGCCTCTCCGAGAAAGGGTCAAGAAGGCCCAGTCCTACGATTGGAAAGCTAAAGCCTTCCCTTAGAAAGCGCCGGATTGAGATGAGACTTCGGAGGATGCCCATGGAACTTGACTTATTGGATTCTTCTTTCGTGGAGGCGAAGATGCAATCTGAGATGTAAGGCGTGCAACAGCCTGAGCTTCTGAGATAGCGTTCACAGCGGAAATCTCCCGGGCCTGGTCCGTTAGCATCATCTTTGCCTAATCAATCGTCCCGTGCGGATTAACACCTAAGAGGACGTTTCTACCCATGCTTGAAAGCCCTTAATCCAATCCCGTCCTAGATTCCGTTTCTCCTTCGACTGAGAAAGATTATACCTACGCTTACCTCTCCCTTTGGCTTTGCCCGACCCTACTTCCGCTTCGACCCTTGACTTCCTTAGCAGTTTGATTATCCATTTCGGGTAGTGATCGCATTTCCGTGACTGGCACTTAGATACTGAAATTCGCTCCTACTCCTCCTCCTTCTCAGTACGAGATAAATAGAAAGCAACAATCTAAAGCATTGGTACCGCCCATTGGAATGCCTCTTTCTCACAGGCCGGATTGAGGAGTCTTTCATAAGTTGACGAGGAGGTTCAGCCGCACTGATCACCATGGTAAGGTCATTCTCACGTTGTGGAGCCTCTCCTACAATCAAGACTTTCAGTTCACTTCAGGCCCCTTCCCAAGGCTTCCTCGTTTAAGTATAGGTTAACATGGTTAGGAATAGACTGGTTACTAATCACACCAGGAACTCAAGGCAACTATCTCCGCTCTGATTCTCCTCCTAGCGGGGGCTACTCACTCATTGTAGTCGTTAACCTCCTCAACTGGCCAAAGAAAGTGAGTGCTTCTACCCGACCGTAATAGTCTCACTTCGTTCATAAAGAGCTTAGCAAACATCTAAGACATAACAGGTAGAGAACTAACTAGGAGAAGAAAGACAAGCAATACAGTCATATTACAGTGTAGAATAAGAAAATCTCTTATTAGCTTATGAAGGGCCCCTGAAGAATCTCCAACACCGAATTAGGAAAGTGGACGATATTCCACATTGTGTCACGTATCGTCACTTCCTGCGTTAGAGTAAAGAGAAATGAAAAGCTTAAGAACAGAAGGTTACCTCACCGAAGTATGAACTACGGAACCAAGAAGGTTGGAATTAGGACAGGAAGCTACTGACCTTCATTTTTCTTGGTCTCTTAAGGAATTCATGCTTTAACCAGTCCAGTAGCTATAGCTAGTACAGGAAGTCGCTTAGGATCGAAAGCAAGCAAGTACCGAAAAGAATGTCAACGATATAGCACAGGTATCCCGGGGAATGTAGGATCGATAGCATCTACTGCGGGGCAACCAAATCAAGTGTAAATCGATTCTATGGCCATTCTCTGCCTTACAGAATTGAAGATAGAGGCCCCTCACCCTCTCTACGCCCACCCTTTAGGTTATGTCTCCTTACTGTGCTGGTAGTGGTTTAGTGTACTAAGGACTAAGAGCTTCTCTTTTTATATCCCGCTGGGGAATACGTGTGGGAATCTGAATGATTGAAGCAGCGCCTTGCAGATGTCGATCAGTGCTTGTCACATGAGAAATCCTTTGATCAAATGACTCTTTCGAAATCGGAGAGGACTTTGGACCGTAGCGTAGGCTAGGGGGAAGGGTGTTGAAGGAAGGATCGAAAGGCTCAAAGTAGTGTTTGAGGGTTAAGAACCAGAAGTCACCTTGTCATAGCTACTCCTATCTTTCTACCCTTTTTCCCCACAGTTCCCCTTTTCTTCGAGTTTTTCGAATTCGAACGATTGTTTTTTTGGCGACGGAACCTGAGATCTTTTTCTCAAGCTGCCTACCTACCCTTTTGAAGGGATCAATAACGTAGTTCTTGAACTACTGCACCTGCGCATACCTCTTCTTGCTTACTTTGCGGGAAAGGTCTTCCCGACAAAGACCTTAACGTATCAGCCCTCGTGAGAAGATATTAGGATTTGAAATCCCTCTTCCTCTCTCTCTTTATTCTTAGTCGTCATTCTTCCACTCTTGATCCTCCCCGCAGTGGGCGAATTTGACTTTCTAGTCCCACCAGTCCCCTCTGTTTGCATTATACTCTTCTTTCGCTAAGATCTCCCTGTAGGTTTGCCAATTGAACTCCGTCTCCATCTCTTCGTCTTCGTTATCTAGCGTGAGTATTAGTGGTACTCCTCGGTTGTTATCGATATCGATTTTATACCTGCCGTTTTCTACCTTGTTTGGAGTTCTTTCTAAGGGCCGGGTTGCGTAATCCATCTTGTTTGGGTCTTCATTTCTCCATACATAACAATGAGAAAAGTTCCATTCTAGCTTTAGAAGTTGTTTTTGCCAAGTGATCCGTTCTGGAAGGTCTTACACTCCCGAGGAACTCGAGGTGAGGAGGAAGAAAGGAAAGGAGAAGGATGCTCTGCAAGACCTCGAACCAGTAAAGCAGAAGGTGACAGACGAACAGGTTAGAGACTTCCTGAAGCTCATCAAAAAGAGCGAGTACAGCATAGTGGCGCAGTTGGGTCGGCTCACGGCTCAAATCTCTATCCTGGACCTCTTACTAGCATCAGAAGCCCACCGCTCCGCACTATTGCCTCAACCAGACGCATGTTCCATCCAGCATCACTCCTGAAAGCCTTCAGAATAGGGTCGGACAGATCCTGGCCAGTAACACCATCACTTTTACAGAAGACGAGTTATCCCCACCCCAGAAGGAACCGGACATAATCGGGCCTTGCACATCTCTGTTAAGTGTAAGGACATGCTAGTGGCACGAGTCCTTGTGGATAATGGGTCTGCACAACATGTCTGCCCATTGGCTACCATCACCAAACTGGGAATTGAGAAAACAGCCCTCAGACCTTGCCATCATTCGAGCCTTCGATGGTTCGAAAAAGGTAAGTACTGGGAGAATTGGATCTGCCCGTTGAGATAGGTCCATATACCTTTGAGGTAAACTTCCAGGTGTTGGACATTCCCTCTGCAACCAATTTTCTATTAGGACGTCCTTGGGTCCATGCCGCAGGGGCAATTCCGTCCAGTCTTCATCAGTGCGTCAAATATGTCCTCAAAGATCACCTAGTTACAGTGCATGCTGAAGAAGACCGAGCGAAGTGAACTTGCATCTTTTAAGCTCCTTCGTTGATCGACCTTTTGTAACATCTTCAACAGATAGAAAGTGGGGCAAATCCAATCGTCGAATCGGGGCAGAGTTCGCCAGGAAAGAAATATCTGTAGAAGTAGAAGCGGGGAGGTCCCTCGACTCGAGCTAACTGCATTTGGCAACAGGGCTTAACACAGAATCCCTCGGTCACTTCCGGGGACTCGCTTCGCACGCACCTTATAGGCTTTCTAGCCATTGAAAGCATTCCAATTGCAGCTGAGTCGCTCGCAAGAGCAGCTCCCATTCCTGCAACATTAGTTGCTTCCTCAACAAGATCCTCATCTCTTTTTCTCTGGGCTTCTTCAACAATAGCGGATTCTACCCCAGAAAAGAGAAATAAGCAGTTTGGTCACCTTCGCCCTAGTACTGGGATCAGGAACTCCTCTATCTATGCTAATGGTTCCGTTGTCAGACTATATTCTATTCTACCCTCGAGTCACTCATTCCCTTTCGAGATCTCCGCATATAACTCGTTTTCTTGACTCGTTCCCATCTCTTTACTCAAGAAAAGTATAGAGCTCTAGCTCCATGTATATGTATTCCACTCCCATCCTCTTAAGAACAGTGCTTTCTCCGGAAGTGCGGCAATTCGTCATCTTTCCTATCTTTTGGAGTGTGAAAATCTCTCTTTTTGGCGTCCTATTCCCCTAATCCATTTTTTCCTGATCAGAGGAACGAAGATGCTCGTACGTAAGGACTTTAGTACTCGACCGAGAGTCCGAGGATGGGAGTGGAATACTTGTTTCGAGGGGGTTCTAAACGTACCGATGTGAACTGGTTGAAAAAAGATCCCTGTACCCTTATTTCTAATGAGATTGGAGACCCAGCCAAGACTGATTAGCTCGGGTGAAGTGCCCCAAGGGCAAGAAGAGACGAAGAAGAAGGTGGGATCTTTTCCGGCAACAGATTTGGATAGATGACATGAAGCTGACCCCGGTCCCTAGGGGAGATTAATCTCTTCTTCTTCTTAGCCGCACTGATATATTAGTACGGGCATCTCGTCTGAACGTCTCTCTTTTTTGGAGTTCAAATCCCTCTTTTCAAGATCAGATTCCCCGTCTTGCTCTCTTATTCAAGCTTGACTTCCGTTTCTCTTGTAGAGAGAGAAATAGATGAACAGTGGAGCACTATCTCAATTGCATCGACCCCTACCTCACTCTACTAACCCTCTCGCTTCGTACACTACGCTCTTTTCCTATCGGTCTCATAAACCGAAGATAGATGGCTGTCATGGCTCTTTGATGGGTAGCCCCTGCAGAGGCCGAAGGGCAGAACTTTGTAACAGAAAGTTCCCTATTGAGTGATGAAAGAAGTCTTTTCTTGGTCCTGCTTCGCCATCTTGATCTGATTGTATCCCGAGAAGCCATCCATGAAAGAGAACATCCCATTTCCGGCAGCGTTGTCGACTAAAATAAATGTCAATGTGAAGAAGAGGGAAGTCATCTTTAGGGCTTGCTCTGTTCAAGTCACGATAGTCGACACACATTCTGACTCTTCCATCCTTCTTCAGAACTGGGACAAGATTTGCTATCCATTCCGGGTAGGTAGCCACCCTGAGGCTTCAAATTGCTTCATCACTTCCTCTCTGATTTTTAACAACCATTGAGGCTTCATTCTCCTGAGCTTCTGTTTGACAGGCTTGCATTCTGGTTTTAGTGGGAGCTGGTGCTCAACAATATCCCAGACTAGGCATGTCCTTATACGACCATGCAAAGACGTCTGGAAATTCTTTGAGGAGCGGAATTCTGTCCTTTTTTATGGTTGTTTGACAAGGACGTGCCTATTTTGACTTCTTTGCCCACTTCTTCTGACCCAATGTTGACTGTTAGGGATTCTTCTAAGTTGGGTTTTGGACCGTTCTCATGACGTTCCACCATGTCCAAAATTTTCTTGGGAACTTCAATTTCAATGTCGTCTCCTCGTCGAGCTCGATGTCGAAATTATATTCAAGGGAAGGGCTAACCTCTTGATCTATTTGGTCATACACAATGCTAGGCTACGTATCCCCCTAAAATGAAAAGAAAAACATTCTGAAACTATTGCAATGAGTACAAAAGATTGTTTCAAAAAGGAAAAAGGAGCCTTCTGATGCTCAAAATATTCCTGTTTTGTTGGAAGGCGGCAACTCAACAGGGCCCAATACTAAGTGCTCGCTTTACCCCAACGGCTCCTGCTTCCTCGTAGGAATAGGAGTGATCACCCAGTTATCCAGACTTTCTCCTGGCGTTGCAGGTCGAATGGTGCTCCCTTCTGACATACTAGGGAGTGTCCGGATCATAGCAACCTGTTCTTCTTGAGAAAACACCCACTGTAGGACTTCTTCTGGTACTTCATCGTAGTCAAATGCCTCTCTCATGTCCTGGGGTACGTTTACCAACTTTGATACCTCAACGCTTTCTTCGGGCTCTGGTGGTGGCGTTCCGGGTTGGAGGATACAAGCAGGCTTAGGGAAATTGACAGAAATGGGAGGCACCTCTCACAAACTTGTCATGGTAAGTTCTTTTCCCTCCTGTTTTTCTAGCTTCCTCCTTCGTCGTTCCTCGGCTGCATGCTTCCTGTTCCTTATATAGTTTCATCTCCCTAGCCAGGAGACCGAGTCTAACCTTGAATAGCATCAGCAGAAAAGCCAGCATATCGCCTTTCCAGTAGTTCGAGAGCCCATTGAAGGCCCTATCGTTTAAGATCTCGTTCTAGATCGGGATCCAGAGCTAGCTAAAGTTCCAGGTGACCCATATTCAGTGCCATTAGCAGAATCTATCACCGTTGTTAAGTAAGCAGCTTCAGTAGCAGAGCCCGTTGTTTAAGATCCCAATCCTGCGCCAGAATGGAAGCACCACTAACTGCAGAGTAAGCAGCAAGGGTTGTAGTACGCAAGACCCATTCCAGAGCCTGTTAAAGAGGCAGTTTCTCAAGATAGAGACCCTGAAGCACCCGTAGCACAGGAAGCATCCGAGCAAGCAGCTCCGGGTTCTTTCATTGGAGATTTTGGTAAAGCCACAAAGGTGAAGGCAGAGCCGATTGACCACTTTGAAGTAGTAACCTCCCTCCCAGGTCGAATGCTAGTACCAGCAATTCAAGATCGCGATGCAGAGCTTCTAGATGCATATCTCTATGTTACTTCCGCTGACTCTATTTCCGTTTCTGGTTTTTATGCTTCTCGATCTCAATCTGTAGGTTCCGCTACTGGATATGCGCCTGGAATTGGATCTGGAACTATACATAAGGCCCACGCACATCGAATTCGATCATTAAAGCATGCCCTCTTATCACTCCATCCCGGCATCTTACATCTTGCTACTAAAATATCTGTATGTATGCGTGAGGTACCCAATTGCACTTCGTTATCCGAACATCATTCTGTCCTGATATATCTATATGTGCATAACTGGTCCAAAGAACACGCATCTACGGTCAACAGACCAGACAGACACTCTGCCCCGATCATCTATGTCCGAATCAAGCACGCCCCCCTACCAGATGAGTCACTTTGTTGCTAAGGAGCAAGCCATAACTCTTTGGATTTGACTTTACGAATGCCGTTTCACGCCCCCAAATAGCTACGCCTTTACGACGACGAATGAGGATCACTATATAAAATAGAATAGGGTAGGTCCGCCTATAACGGCGAAACGAAGTAAGTGTACACCGGGTCTAAAATAGTGCGTTTCTATTTTGCCTTTCCTTCTTTTTTGGCTTTTAATGACTCTTGGAAAGTGTTTTAGGGCACACGAAAAGAAAAGGGGCCTCTTCCCTATCTGGTTCATCATCTCATCAGCACCTTCACTGCTGTGTATAGAAAATCCTATAACGAATAAGTGTACCCACCCCTAACTAACGCCGCCTTAAGTGATGAGTGGGCTAAAGTCAGTAGTGGTTTCACAGTGTTCTATGGGGAAGTGTCGTGTCTGGGCCCTTATGAACCACTCGATCCCTGGCCTAGGTACCACTAGTTACCGAAATAAGTAAGATAGAACATGAAATAAACACAACACACAATATTTTCGGTGGGATAGACCTAATATATATCCGAAGATTGGTAAGGTTAACAGAACCCAACGCAACACACCTTCCTACCTATCGACCCTTAGTAGATCAATCTATTGGTCGGATAGTCGTAGTCAGGGGCTTGGTAAGGAATGAAGAGCCACTTTGATGGAGAAGTCTTTATCACATCCTTAATACTGTCACTTCAGAATATATATAGCGGTCCTCATGCGGAACACGAGATACCCATATCGAAATTTCATAACCTTCCAATCCACGCATTGAACAAGGTCGAAACGGATCTCTATATTGTATTGGGCATTGGAGGGTGGGTAGCAGATTGAACGTTCCATGCAGACTGTATCTCCCGGTAAGGCAGATCTATCGCGGGGGGAGGTCTTTTTCTTAGCCGAATAGGAATAGAAAGTTATGTCAAGGTGTGTTCCACGAGAGGCTATTCACAGGATCTTGAAGCTGATTGAATAATTGGCAGGGGCAAGGGACTGGCTCTCCTCTTTAGGGAGGCCCGAACCGACTTCAAATCGATTTGCTAGCTTTCTTTAGCGGTTGAATCTCTCTCCCTTTTTTAGGGTTAGTCCGCTCATTACCTAGGTCGAAAGAAAAGGCATACCCCTTTTGAAAGCTGACTTAGCCCAAATAGGGAAATTTTAGACCGGTTTGTAGTTATAGAGTGGAGAATAAAAGCTAGCACCGGGGGTCGTTACCCACTTAGTGATAGGTAGAGACAGGCTAATTCGCAAGAGAGCTTGAAGCTAATAAACTGCATTGCCAGGCCGGGGAGTATGGGATTCCCGTCCTCAGTTGTGCTAGGTCTGGTTAAACCCATCCGTTGAGGTCTGTTATGGTAAAGATTGAAATAGAGGGGCCTGCCTTGCTCTGGTATACTTCCAGGTTGAATTTTGCGAGCACTGTGTACTGGGGGAAGCAGACTCGGGTCAAGTTCGGCACCGGAGTTCATCGCACCAAAGGGATTCTGGATTATGTTCACTCAGATGTTTGGGGGCCTGCCAGAAATGTTACTTTGGGAGGCAAGAGATGGTTTGCGACTTTCATCGACGATTTTTCAAGGAGAGTTTGGGTGTATACAATGCGGCACAAGAATGAGGTCCTTGATATCTTTCTTAATTGGAAGAAGATGGTGGAGACCCAAACAGGCAGAAAAATCAAGAAGTTGAGATCCGACAATGGTGGAGAGTACAAGTCAGACCCATTCCTTCAAGTATGCCAGGAGGAAGGGATAGTGAGACACTTCACAGTTGCTGGCACGCCGCAGCAGAATGGAGTAGCAGAACGCATGAACCGCACCTTGGTGGAGAAAGTCCGGTGTATGCTGTCCAATGCCGGGCTGACCAAGGCCTTTTGGGGAGAAGCTGTGAAATATGCCTGTCATCTTGTCAACAGGCTACCGTCAGCAGCAATCGGTGGAAAGACTCCCATGGAGGTATGGTCTGGAGAACCAGTTTCAGACTACGATGTATTGCGTGTTTGGGGTTGTTCTGCATACTATCATGTTACAGAATCGAAGTTGGATCCGAGAGCCAAGAAAGCTGTTTTCGTTGGCTTCCCTGGAGGGATTAAGGGATACAGGCTTTGGTGTCCCGAATCCAGGAAACTTCTCATAAGCAGGGATGTAACATTCGATGAGTCTGGGATGTTACAGCAGAAGGAGAACATAGAGCCGGATACTCCACAGCAGGTGGAGGACGAGGAGGAGCAGACGGAAAAGGTGGAGATGGAGACTCCACTAGTACCAACAAGGACTGTTCAGACAGTCGATTGTCCTGAGGATGAGCCTGATGAGCAGGACATGGGTACAGAAGTAGAAGCTCCCACTCCGGAAATCCTACAGCCGCAAGAGTCTATTGCAGCTAGTAGACCGAAAAGGGATATCCGGATACCAGCTCGATATACAGACATGGTGGCATACGCACTTCCAGTTACAGACGATGATGTTCCAGAAACCTACCGAGAAGCAGCGCAGAGTGCAGACAGTGCCAAATGGAAGAAGGCGATGGATGAGGAGATGGGATCTCTCTCCAAGAATCAGACTTGGGATCTGGTGCAACTTCCAAAGGGCAAGAAAGCAATTGGTTGCAAGTGGGTTTATGCGAAGAAGGAGGATTCAGGATCCGAGGGTGTCAGATACAAGGCTAGGTTGGTGGCCAAGGGATATGCTCAGACGGAAGGGATAGATTACAATGAGGTTTTCTCTCCAGTGGTCAAGCATTCATCGATCCGGATCTTGTTGGCTTTGGTTGCTCAGTTGGACCTCGAGTTAGCCCAACTCGATGGCAAGACGGCCTTCTTGCATGGTAACTTGGAAGAGGAGATATACATGGCACAACCGGATGGATTCCAAGTTGCTGGAAAGGAGAGTGACTGACACTTCCGAAGTCGAGGGAAAGAAGAAAGACTGTATCGTTCATAGCCCCCCACGTTTCGATTATATGAATCTCTTCCTCAAGTCCGGGTAGCTATCCACATTCCCTATGGTAGAGAATCGAGTACCTATACATAGGCTATCTTGGCTTGCGAAAGTTGTTAGAGCGAAGGCACTTTCTTCCGGAAGGGGAAAGATGGAATCTTGAAAGACTGAGCCCCCGGCTAGCAAGATCGGGAGGTTTAGTGTCCTCTTAAGAAGGAATACCCAACTTCTGGGGTCAGCTTCGATCACGAGGAGAGAAGAGCGGACCATTGAAAGTCTCAATTCCTATCCGCCCAAGGTAGAGAGTTCTATTTCAAATCCAACGATTTATTGACCTACGAATCTGCTATTACGCAACTCAACCCTTCTCCGCAAACTCTTTCAGTTGTTGGATGCGCAAAACAACCTATTCCCCTTTACGACGACTCGGTGACCTTTGACACCTTACACCTGGTTGCACGTAATCTTGACTTTCGCCTTTCACTCGTGCAGTTGGACTGACTAGTGACTTTAAACCTTGAGACCGAGCCCTGCCTCTCACCTTTCGGTTCATTGCAAGGAAAGACTAAAAAGAAAAAAGGCAGCTTTCGGCGGACACAAGCCCTCGGGACTTGACACTTGGACACCGGGAAGCTTGCCCCTTGAGACTGGGTCCTTCGTTTGGAACTGCCCTTTTCCTTTCCACTTTGGAATTCCTCGTTGCTTTCCCCTTTGATCTGTGCCAATCATATAGCTGCAATTTCCATCAATTGACTTTCCCTTCGTAAGCCTACGATAGAAATGAGAAAAGTGCATCTCATATAGCTGTGAAATGACATTCATTGATTTTCACTAATAAGGGCTCTTGAAAAATGAGAAAAGTGCATTTTATATAGCTGCAAAAGTGCATTTTTTTGTCCATGAGAAATCCACGCTTCGGCAGCACCCTTGCTTTCTTTCCTGTTCGAGCAGCACCTAGTAATTGCCACAATGAACTGTTCTAACTTGTTTTAACTACTTCCGCAAGCCTTGTTTCCGTTGGTATTTTGGTGTTTTTAGTCATTCCATACTGGGAAGAATTGCAGGAAATCGTTCGTTCTTAGTGAAATTCATAAGAAAAGCAGACTGTCAATACTCTGATTTTCATAAGTAGAAGTGATTTGGGGCACAGAAGATGCGCCTGAGACAAGAATGGTTCTCTCCCTGAGGTCACTCTCAAGAGAAGGAGCAGCATCTCCGTGTCCAACTGATTGTGTAAGAGAGTAGGTTCTTTCTATTCTTCCTACAGGCGCACAAATAAATGCATATAAATAGAGGGATTCTCTAGTCTAGTAGCTATGAGTCTATGTACAAGAGGGGTCTTCCCATTGGTTGAGGGTTCCAAACCTTGCCTAACTGTTAGTTGAGGACGACCTTTATCTTTCAGATTTGGTGAGTGAAATACTGATCCAAGATTAGCTAAAATAAGTTTGCTCTTCCTTTCCTAACTGGTAGTTGCATAAATAAGTTTACTAAATCCGCGTTATCCTTATCTTTCATCTTCCCTTAGGGGATCTATTAAGCCTTTAAACTGGCCTTTCAAGAGGTTAAGCTACTGATCTTCGACCAACCTAGCTTGGGGGAAGCCCCAAAACACCCATTCGCATAGCTACCAGAAAGAGAGTGCTAAATCTAAGGGGTTCTCATTGGTTATAATTCATTCTAGCGATCTTCGACCAACCTACAGTTATTACATTTCTTAGGGGAAAGCCCTTTCCCCCGAACCACGCCTTTCTTTTATTTAAACAGTCTATCCGCCTCCCTTCTACTAAGATCTATTTTGATGCGCTTCTTTCTTGGACAGTCACACTCGTCCTCAGAGGTAGAACTCAAGGCATCATTAGTGATTGAATCCTGCAGGACAAAGTCACACTTTCTTTATAGACACATTCCTGTGGGTTCAGGTTGAATGCCTCTTGACTTGGAACTTCCTCTTTCCTTGCACTTTTCTACTTTTGATTGACCTCCACCGAGGGAAATAGGGAATCTTTGAACAGATAGCCCGGTAAATCAGACAATCTGGGGACAGGTTATGCCACAATAATTGTCTGCTAACTCAGAAAGCAACTCGGATAAGAGCTGGCAATCCAGAGAAGATAGAAGAAAGAGAACTACTAGAAGAGAAAGGCCAGTCACTGAACATCAACCCAATCTTAATGAAAATGATAAACAACGACACCTGTGAACTCGGATAGCCTTGTAGCAGACCGAACTAGGCTACTTTCTTTCTTATATTACGAAATTGATCGTTTTACGATAGCACGTAAGGTATTTTAGGGCGGCTATGCTCGCCCGAAAAGGATTCGATCCAGCCAAAGGTCTAACCAAAGGAAATTCACCATCAACAAAATCACCCAAAGCCTTTCCTTACCATGGTTCAATGCCCAGTCCAACTTTCCAAGCATGGCTATCTTGCATCTCCTTGCGCTTCGAATACCCAAACCACCTCTTAATCTACTTTTCGTAATATGGTGCCAACCAACAAGAGGAACTTAGCCTTTATCATCCGTATAACCCCATAGAAAATTTCTATTCATCCTATCCAATTCATCACAAACCTTTTGAGGGAGGAGGGCTGTTTGCATACATAGGCAGAGCAAATGTTGTAGATTGAATAAGTGTCTCCCTTCCCGCCATATTCAACAATTTTTCTTTCCAACCAGACCTTGCACTTTCTCTAATAAATCTGCATAAGTTCTCCTAGAAACCCTTTCATGAATTAGTGGCACGCCAAGATACTTCCCCAAGTTCTTTGTGACAGGCATCCCTACAATTAACTTGATTTAACACATCTCGAGAGGTATTCGGAGACACAAATACCTGGGATTTACTGAGACTAACTCTCTGACCAGAAATGTTACAAAACTCGCACAATGTATGGCGCATCACTCTAGCTTGAGACTTTGTCGCTTTAGCAAAAAGTATGAGGTCATCTGCGAAAAACAAATGAGATATACGGGGACCTCCCCTAGAAGCCACAACTAGACACCCTTCCCTCCGTTCAACCTTTTTTGAAATCAATACAGAGAGTTTATCCATACATAGCACAAACAGATAAGGACGGCCTTATTCAATGTCCAGGGACAAGCCTTTTCTAACAGATTTCACTAACGAAAGAAACAGATACATTTAAAAAAGAAAAGAAAAACCCTTGTCAGAGTATATACCAATAGGAGACCTCAGGGCGAGGTCTTTTTCTATATTCCGTGGCCATCTTGATAACTGGACTGAATGTCTCATCATAGTCGTTTACCCTCTTGCTGCTTGTAGCCAAAGGCCACCACGCTAACCTTGTAGCGATCAATAGTTCCATCAGACTTTTTTTACTTGACTTTCTCTTGTATAACCACTTGCAGCCGATAACTTTCTTATCCGAAGGTAGTTTACTTGCTTATTTGCTATAATAAGGGCTTTGGCCCGGCAATGAGATTAATCACGCAGTTTTGACTATATAAGATACCTAAGCTGGAGCTTGAAACTAAACCAGAAAGTGGGGGAGCCGGATCCGGATACGAAGTTAAGGTTGCAATTCTCCAGTTAGAAGATAGCCGTGTCAAGAGAATATTTCATGATGTGAAACTAGATGTTTATGAGTAGCCCTTTGAAAGCAATGCAGGCGAAGAATTTGGAAATGACATCAGCAAGGAGAGGGTTTCAACCGAGACCACTAAATAGTTACGCGCAGCCCCTGGTTCTATCAAACCAGACACTTCATCCCTGGAAAAAGATAAATAAGAAAATTCCTTCCTTGATGACTAAGGTTGTAGGAGTCAATTTCTAGAATTTGTAGCAGGTCGTTGTTTTCCTCATTTCTTTAAGCCGAAAGGTCTAATACGGAGGTTTCCTATCAAGCCAAGGAAGTGGATTCCCCTGCAAGGGTACGAAACGATAGCTATTCTTCCTTTGCTACCGCCCTCCGAAAGAAGTTAATCCGTAGTAACCACAGAAAGGGAAACTATTTGAACAAGGGCAAGCGAACCAGAAAAAGCATTTGAACAACTCGTTGTTGCCTCTATTGTTGTTCATTTCTTCTTCACTCGATTCCTATTCTTTTTTTGCAACCTCGGCTCAAAGAACTGGGTCACAGAACTCTCTGCCCCGTGGGCCCTGCACTAGTAGGAATCAGACTAGGAAGAAGAACCAACAGCAGCTTTTCTTTACACATGGCTAGGCTGACGGTGCTTGCGCTGACTCTCGGTATTCGTTCCTTCTCTAAGCCCTCTATAAGCACTAGAAAAGCCCCTATCTGTAAATCCAATCCATCTTTCTTCCTTTTCATCCGGGAACTCCACGAAGACGAGACTGATAGCAGCAGGAGTTGATCTTTACACAGGCTCGCCGGAAGACATCACTCCAGCGGGAACAGAATAGCATGCTCTCGAACAAGAGGGATCAATTCATTCAGCAGACCAAGAAGATGAATGAAGAAGATTTGCAATCACATCTCCTCAAGGAACTGTTCTTCTTGAACTCGGTAAAGCAGTTGATGCTTACTTGATTGCTGGTGATTATGACTTGATTGCGGGTATTGGCCTCAACCTACTAATAGGAATGTGACTGTCCTCTAGCCCTAGTTGGAACTGCCCTTTTATCACTCTAATAGCAGCTTTGTCTCATTATCTTTCCAATCTGTTAGCGAAAACTCCCAAGAGTTCTCCCCCTTTATCACGCGTGGTTTGACTACCATTTATTTGAATTCGACTGAGCAGGAACGTGAACCGATAACACAAGCTAGCCGGAGGGAAGTTCCAAAACCAGACCAGATTGAAGGACTTCGAGCTCCGTTCCTTCTCATCCCGTGGCATCGAACGTCCCCTTCCGCAAGACCATTTGCAGGTGGGGTTGTACGCTGGTGGGTTGTACTATAGTAGAAGTGTGCGAAGCCAAGCTTCTGGCAAAGTCTGGTCATAGCACTGTTGTAGCAGGAAGCTAAGCAAGAAGTCTCACTCCTCTTCCTGCTCTAAGAGATATAGATAGGTAAAGGCTTTCGTTTTCTCTCTGTAGAAAGTAAGGGATTGTTGTTTGCTTGCTTACCTTCATCCATATGGTCTGATGGCTATATGTAAAAAATATCCATTCATTACGAGGGTTCTCTACCTTAGTAAGGATAGGTGGTGGAGGTTATAGGGTCCTTGCCAAACTCAGTCATACAAGATCTCGTCACTTTGAGTGGGTTCTTGCTATGTACACCAAGCCTCGAGGTCACAATGACTATCCATTAGAATTGTGGCTTGGCAGAGTGAGCTCAGTCGAGGGAAGAGATGCCAGGAAGCAATAGGTGAGTTCGGCCAACTAGAGAAGGTTCTTCTTTCTCAGACTGTATTGCAAGTCCGGAATGGTACTACGGGGAATGTATATTGTCCCCTGAAAGCAGAGCAAGCCAGTGATTTCCCGACATTGAGATAGAATCTCTTCTCTGTCCTGGAAGGTACGAGATTGAAACTTCTTCGTCAGAGTGAAGAGTGAGGAGCTAGGGTTCAGTTCTGTCGATTACTCCTTTTTTGAGTTGGTGCCAAGCTTTGACTTCGGATTTTGAGTTGGAGTTGGTCTTCATATCGGAGAAGGTTTGTAACGGAGGGGAATGTATATTGTGACAAGTCGGAAGCAAGTGACTGCAGGGAACGATCTTTCTTGTTGCTCTTGACATTTCGATTTCTAGAGAACTTCCTCCTTTCCTTATAAAGGGCGAGGGTGGACCGGTACAACCTAATCCCGGTCTCTAGATGAGAGGATTCCACCGACACAACCATTTCGTTTCGCAACCCTTTCAATCTTCACTTTCGTCGATACTAAGGAAGCTGCCCCGATCCAAACCTTCCTCTTCAATAAAGAATTCGGAAGATAAAAGAAGCAAGCTTTCGGAATTCGTAAAGGTAAAGATAGGCGAGGTGCTTGCTTAACTTCGCCTTCCTAACTAACTAGATAGAATTGTTGGGGATTCAATCCTGCTTTCACGATTGATCTGCATAAGGATGGGTAAAGCTATGACTTCCTCCACAAGACTTACCAGGCAGCTAGTAAGGCTAAGATTGAAGAATCCGCTGCCGATCGTGCGACAGTCGATCATGCAACAAAAGCACCCTCTTTCTTGTAGCCACTTCTAGCACTTGATCTGTCCATCTCTTATTGTAGTCCACTAGCGGACGCAGTCCCGATACCAAGACCGGATCAACTACCGGGCGCTCTTCCTATATCAATAAGCGGATGTTGTTCCGATTCCAAGATATCAATACCTGATCAACGAAGTATACCAAGAAGCGAACGTTGTTCCGACATTAGTAAGCATACCACTAGCGGACGTTGTTCCGGTAGCAAGACCGGACGAAGCCGAGCCGAAAAGAGTGAAACCAATGCGGTTGAGGGTATAGTGATCTAGCCTCTTTGGGGATTCTGTTCCTGGCTCTCTTTCCTCGCTTGTATGGCACTGGCCCTCGTAGTTCCTTTGCCTGGGTCTCGAATCGAAGTGGATATAGGATATACAGGTGTTGCTATTGGCCGCTTAGAGGTAACCATTACATTAGAGGGAGGGCAAGCTTTATCATCACTCGATGCGCACGCAAATGGGTCTTTCTCAGCAGCGATCCCCCATTCCTTGGGAGAGATGGAACAAGATTGCCAGTTCCGGAAGAGTTCTTTATCCAGCGAAGTGAGAATAGTTTCCATTGGTCCTTCTGTTCCGAGGGCCTGCCTACAAATGGGATTAACCACGGGTTGTTCGGATGCTGCTATCAACTACATCACCAGGAGTAGAAGACAAGGATTAAGAGGGTGGAGCTTGGCTCGCCCTGGGTTCGGAATCAACGGATTGAGGAGATCACCTGCTAGATAGTTGTGCTTTGAAGACAACCTTCCCTATACACTCTTGGTTCGAGTTAGCTGGTTGGCTAGGCTTGGAGTAAAGGAATGGAACATTGGAATTGGTTATTGGCAGGATCTAATGGACTCGATGGAGACAAACAAAGATGCAGGTTAGTTCGAGTGAGGTTGGTGGCGACAAAGACTCAAGAGATCGCTAGTTCGGGCAGTTCCTTGTTTAGTCTTAACAAGGAATTGACTGAATAGGGCACGGGCATCAGCCTTAATAAAGTACGTTTCCGTTTTCACGAGCAGAAATACGATTGATTGAAGCAGGCAACGAAGGGGACGAAGTAGCAGCAGCTTTATACGATATTGGGCGGATTGTCAAGACCCCTTTTCTAACGTAGTTGGGGATTCGGCCTGGTTCCATAGAGGGAAGAATGGCAGGGGCCCTGTCGTACGAAGGGGACTGAGAGTGCACTTTGCGAAGCTTCTTTTAGATAAAAAAGAAGCGGGATTGTGGAGCTGTGAAGCGGCAAAGCCGACTATAGATACACCCCACTTGCGCTTTTCGCTTAGGTTTCTTAGTTAGGAACTTGCCTTTTAGTTAGAACTTGTCCTATTTGGTTTGGTAAAGGGTCAACCGGCCCAGGAGACACAAGTGGAAGCTGGCTTGGCGCCCTATTCGGTTAAAGGTTTCATACTATCAAACGTATCCGACTTTCTATCAAACAGCTTTTTGCTATATGTTTCTAAATACCGAGAATGCCCTTCTTTCTTGTCAAAATTTCATGTTAGTATCCTGCGTGCTCGTGGTTGCTCTATGTCTTTCTAACTGCTGTGTAGTAGGGACCTGAATCCGCGACCTCATGGAGGTGCTTTTCCTAATAAGCTAAACGTGCCCCTGCTATACCTCTGAAGTGCAATTCTAAAGTAAGTAAATAGCCAGAGGATGAAATACCTTATTTTCCAACCACAAAAAACTAGATTTTTATACGGAAATGTCTTTCGAGCTGGGATATCCTTATGCAAGGTTCACTTTCCTGGTCAGAAAGGGGACAAAAACTAGCGACTGAACGAACGAGTGAAACGGAGTTCACAAGGGAAGAGTGATGGCATGCCATGCCGGGCAGGTGAGATCAAATAGATAATAAGTACTAAAACAACGGGGAACCCCTATCTCCAACCGATGGAAGAGGTTAAGGATTTAGTGGAAGAGGGGCAGCAGCCCAAAGGCAAAAGAGGGCATAGCTCGAGTAGAGCTAATAGTTCCTGAACAGCCTCATTTTTAATCCTAGCCGGGTTAGAGCCATACATAGAGAAAGTTCCATTTTGATAGAGAGAGTTACCTTCTCACTAAAACTATGAATCACAGGAGGTCATATCCTAGAAGATTGAAAACCGGGGTGAAGCACTTCGACCTGAGACTGACTTATATACCAAGCTTGTGAACTGTCCCCCGCCGGCAAAGACTTGGGGAGCTCCTTGGGCATAACATCTTGGAACTCCTCAAAAACTTGAAGTATAGACTCCGGGGTAGGGCCCTGATCAGCATCATTGGGGCTCTCTCTTAGTGTGGCTACATAGGTGGGCTCGCCTCGTCTCACACCCCTCTTTCTTCCACGCGGGGGGTCTTACTTCACACTAACCAAATCATGAAATGAGAAAGAGCACTTTTTCTTGAGGTTGAGCAGGAAGAGGTTCTATCTCTTTGGTAGCCTTCCTGGACCGCTTCAATGGCAGTTCGTGTTCGATAGGTGAGGAGGAAGAAAGGAAAGGAGAAGCTACCTAACTTAGCGAGCTAGCAGGGACTAGAAGGTAGGAGGCTTATTGCCACACACAAAGGAACTACCTAAGGGCGGACCTTATATCATTCCTACTCAGGAATGTAGGGCAGGGGAAGCAGAATGCCTTATGCAGCTAGGAGTGCAGGAAGGGTAGACGGTTTTGCCTCGTCTAGATGGG